AATAGAAAACTCCTTGCTCGAGTATATGAATTCTGTCCATTACAAACCAAACCAGAAGTACGTAAATTCGACGAGTGAATGTCGAAGAATTTATGAAGGAGATTATCATATTCCCATAATGCAATTAGATGTAAACTCTGTTTATTTCCTTTTCGTTATTGTAGACGGTCCTTTTTGAATTTTTTTTAGAAATAGAAAAAAATTAGTTATCTAGTAAAAGTCCCACTAGGAGATATTCTTTGATTACAAAAATTGTAATAATCATGTAATAATCAATATTTTTCAGTCGCACGTTTTTGTATTAGATCTTTAGATCTAAACGATTCTGTCTTGACCTAACTACAAGTCTGGAACTTTACTTTATAATATATAAATAGAGAGATAATAATAAATAGAGAAATAATAATAAATAGAGAAATAAAAAATGGATAAATAAGAATAGAATTGCAATTAATAGTCTTAGAATCGAGTGGGAATCCAAAAAGAGTTTATCTTTTCGAATAATCTGCTTGTGCAATACTTTTTCTCATTCAAGATATTATCTAGGTGGGCACATTTTTTCATCTAATGAGTAAAAAAAGAGTGTTAGCTTAATAAAAACCCTTTTCGAATTTGTTGACTCATGAATTAACCAATGAATCTCTTGAATCGAAATCGCGGGATAAGCATGAGTAGATGTAACAGATCATGAATCAATTTATTATTCTATGTTAGTGTTAATGATTGATGACTCAAAAAACTTCAATCAAAAAGGTAAATTTAGGTAAATGCTTTCTATCCATATGCCATATGTATAAAAAAAATATTTGATTTTTTTTAGTTTAGTTATGCTTACTATAACAGGTTATTTCGGGTTTTTACTAGCAGCTTTAACTATAACCTCAGGCCTTTTTATTGGGCTGAGCAAGATACGACTTATTTGAAATTAATTGACTGAAGAATTCAAAAAGAAACTCTTTCTGTAGGATTCTATGTATTATATAGTTTCTTAACATATCAATTGCCGATTAGTAGTCGTTGAGATTCACGGGAAATTCCTATTAATATTTAGAGATAGATATTACCTCTTTTTTTACCTTTCAAATCAAATAAAAAAAATGATTGAAGTTTTTCTTTTTGGAATTGTCTTGGGTTTAATTCCTATTACTTTAGCTGGATTATTCGTAACGGCATTTTTACAATACAAACGCGGTGATCAGTTGGACTTTTGATTAATTACTACCTCTTGTCTCGTGACCCACCCATTTTCTTTAATTCACAGGATATCAAATTGAGATAGCTGCATGCGTTAGTAAAACTTTTTGAGCGTAATTAATTTAACTTAACAAAAACGGAATCACGCTCTGTAGGACTTGAACCTACGACATTGGGTTTTGGAGACCCACGTTCTACCGAACTGAACTAAGAGCGCTTTCTTAATAAGATTTCGTTTTTTTAACCCTAATACATCTTACATACATAATCTTTCATTTATAGTATGAAAAAATGAAAGATTATGTATGTCCACTTTAATCTTAATCGGTCTCAATTGATCCCTTGTTACTGTTCAGAGGAGAAGTCATAGGTAGGGATGACAGGATTTGAACCTGTGACATTTTGTACCCAAAACAAACGCGCTACCAAGCTGCGCTACATCCCTTTCAATTGGTCTACAGTGTCATTGTAGAGAATTCCTGCCTTGTTTTCCAGATCCTTTTTTCATTAATATATTCATTTATCTTACCCTTTCTGCTTTTTGGTCTCATATGATATACCATATATAATAAACAAAGAAACTTCATTTTTTTCAAATGCTCAACAAAGGGGCTTTTTGTTACGAAAGGGCAAATTTTTTATACGGAATTGTTATCCATTAGGGATTCCGTGTACAAATACAAGTGGCCCTTAATCCTTAACTGCAACTAGCTATCTATCTGATCATATATGTATTAGCCTTATGTAATGTATTACAATAAAGAAGGAGGATTTTTAATGCGAGATCTAAAAACATATTTATCTGTGGCACCGGTACTAAGTACTATATGGTTCGGCTCTTTAGCAGGTCTATTGATAGAGATCAATCGTTTCTTCCCAGATGCGCTGACATTTCCTTTTTTTTCATTCTAGTTATTGACGTGGGAGGGTTTTAATAAGATTAGAGATACAATTCCATATCCGAAATTAAATCTCACCCCCATTTTTCTCTTTTTTCCTTTTTTGAATTCCAAGAAAGGATGAAAGAGAAAGAATAAAAGTCGATTCAATCGAAACTAAAATAGGTTTACAGTTTTAATCAAATTAATAGAGTGAAAAAAGAAAAGGAAATGTCAGTCTAGGGCAAGTGTATCATACAAGGTCCTTAACAAAATCTACTACAATTAGATTAAAAATCTACTACAATTAGATTAGAAATATAGTTAATTGTATTACTTATTAATTACTATCTATTGATTGCAACGAAATCTTTTCTAATTTGGTTTCGTTCTTTTTTTTTTCTTTAGATAACAATATAGAAGAGTTGACTGAATCAAAAACCAAAAGGAGTTTCATGGCCAAAAGTAAAGATGTACGAGTAACTATTATTTTGGGATGTATCAGTTGTGTTCGAAACAGTGTTAATAAAGACTCAAGGGGTATTTCCAGATATATTACACAAAAGAATCGACACAATACGCCTAGTCGATTGGAATTGAGAAAATTCTGCCCCTGTTGTTCCAAACATACGATTCATGGGGAGATAAAAAAATAAACGGAACAGTCAAAATGACATATTATAATATATTATAATATCTAAATATAGATTCGAATCTAAATAAACCCATCTATAAACAACCCCAATCCTATTTTTGAATTAGAATTTATTTTAAATCCGACCGAAATAGGATTTCTGGAAAAGGAATAAACAAACCATGGATAAATCCAAACGACCCTTTCTTAAATCGAAGCGATCTTTTCGTAGACGTTTGCCCCCGATCCAATCGGGGGATCGAATTGATTATAGAAACATGAGTTTAATTAGTCGATTTATTAGTGAACAAGGAAAAATATTGTCAAGACGCGTAAATAAATTGACCTTGAAACAACAACGATTAATTACTACTGCTATAAAACAAGCTCGTATTTTATCTTTGTTACCTTTTCTTAATAACGAGAAACAGTTTGAAAGAACTGAGTCGACTGCTCAAACAATAGGCCTTAGAACTAGAAATAAATAGGTTTAGTTTTTTTTTTAATCGAATAAAAATTGCAATTCGAACTGAACTTAGGTTGGTGTTGTGTTCGAAAAATAGGATAATCTAGATTTGATTCGTGTGTCATAATAAAAAAAGCCGCGGGTCCGAATAAATCATTTTTATTAAACTCTTTTGTTCATTTTGACAACTTTATCTTAATCTTATCCTATTTTATACTCTACCTTCCCGGAGTTGATTCTCCGGGGAATTCCATTCAAATTACTCCAATGGATCCAATATTTCATTTGAAATCATATAAAGACAATTCCTATTTAATATAGCTAGTTGTGCAAGTATTTTACGATTTAAAAGCAATTGACTTTTGTACAGATCATTTATTAGTCTACTATAACTATAAGATACTCCTTTATTGCGAATTACTGCATTTATCCGAGTAATCCACAAACGACGAAAATCCCTCTTTTTCTTATCTCGATCGCGATGAGCCGAAATTAAAGCTCGTATTTTCTGTTGAGGAATAGTTCGAGTAAGTCTTGAATGAGCCCCCCGAAAACTTGATGCAAATAAACGAATTTTGTTTCTACGTCTCCGAGCTATATATCCTCGTCTAATTCTAGTCATTGAATAAATGAAACTTTGAGGAATAACTAATTGAGTTTCTGTCTGTCAGTTATTCCTTTTCCCCTTACTGATTTTTTTATAACAAAACGGATTCTTCGGATATATAAAATAAAAATTCCAATGACTTTTGCTACTATAACCTTCCCAACCACAATTTTTTTCTTTTTTCGAAGTGAACTGTCTAAAAATAAGAAATTGCTTGATATCTAGTATCAATAACATAGTAAAATAGATATATATAGAATAAATAATAGAGTGGTTCCATCGTTTCTATGGTTACTTCTTAAACGGTGAGGTCCTCTCTATACACCGGAGCCTTTTCCTTCATTTAATGAATCTTATTTTTTGGTAACTTGTACAGTTCACACCGTTATGCGGCTCTACCCACGAATTATCCAGTAATAGGTCTTTTACAATGAGATCCACCTATACAGTAACGGTATTTAATTCTGAAGGTTAGCTGGGTAGCTGATCCTGTTAGGCCGTTCTTGGAAGTCTAAAATTTCTTCTGCTAAATAGGATTTCCCCCGCTTAATGAATAACCCTTTTGTTATCAATGGGGAATTGCTTCTCAGCTTATTGGATTTGCACCAACGGAAACCATAAATTTCATACACAATAAATAGGGGGATAGAAGAGATTTTAGCCAGTGAACGGAAAAATTCCATTTGCGTTTTTATTCTATTTAGTTATTGGTACTGATCAGTCAGACGGATTACTACTGGTTGTTATTGGTTCCTTTCTTTTGTTCCAGCCCCTGATCTGAACGAGTCGCACATACACCCTAGTACATGTTCCCCGGCGCTGAGGACATCCCCTAAGAGCGGGGGATTTTGTGACATTTCGTATTGGCTGTCTTGTGTTTCTAATAAGTTGTTTAATAGTTGGCATGCTGAATCGTATACAGACTGAGCTGGTTTAGATCGCTCTTAACCGGATGCTTATGAAGTTTTTCGATTTAATAGACTATTAAAGAATTGGGTAAGACGATAAGTAAAATATCAATCAAATCGTGGTTGTGAAATCCTTGATATTTTCATTCAACTGCTACAAGATCCACAATTCCGTGAGCTTGGGCTTCTGTTGCTGACATAAAAACATCCCGTTCCATGTCTTCGGATACAACCCAAAACGATTTACCAGTTCTTTGGACATAAACCATTGTGATAGTTTCGCGCAGGTTCAGTAGTTCTTCCGCTTCCAGGACAAATTCTCCTGTTTGGGACTCATAAAAAGAACTCGCAGGTTGATGGATCATTACCCTGATGATATAATATACAAAAGGGTTTTGCAGAATGGAGTAAAGAGAAAGAGACTAACAAGAAAAAATAGAACCGTACAGGCATTTTTTACATATTGCATACGGCTCACGAATGGAATTTCCTATCAAAGATAAAATAGGATTTCTCATACCCAGATCGAAAATAGGTCCAATTACCACCCTTCTTTATTGGAGGAGTTCAAAATACTATGATGGTTCCGTTGCTTTATATATTTATTCCGTCTGTGATTCAGCAATCCCAAAGTTTCTTTTTGATGCGCTCAAATAAAATACGGAAAACTATTTCATAACATAAATTTATGCAGAGCTTTTCGGTGTGAAAAAGGTTTGTGACACTGAGATTCCGATAGATCAAAATAAATCAAATCGGAAATACTGAGTATTTCAGACTGCTCTTTCGATACATAATTTAATGGTTTGAGAAAAAATTATCATATCGAATTGGAAGTGCCATGCTATTATTACTCAAGATTCTTAATTTCATATGGCGAAGGCATAGACTTCTTTTTTTATCTCAAATAAAAAACTCATTGGCGCCAAGCGTGAGGGAATGCTAGACGTTTGGTAATTTCTCCCCCGACCAGGACAAAAGATCCCATTGAAGCGGCTAATCCCATGCATATTGTATGTACATCTGGTGGCACAAATTGCATGGTATCATAAACGGCGATTCCGGGTATTACCCATCCACCGGGGGAGTTTATAAATACATAAAGCTCTCTGTTACGATCTTCTATAGTTAGATATACCATAAGACCAATAAGTTGATTGGAGAGTTCGTTATCAACCTCTTGGCCTAAAAAAAGTAATCTTTCTCGATAAAGTCGGTTGATTAGGATAAAACTGTATCCCTTAGGAACCGTACATGCACCTTTTAATGCATACGGGTCAAAAGAATTGTGCAAAAAAGACTCAATGTATAGATTTCGGCTCCTGCTCTTTTTTTAAAAGCAAAATCGTTCTAACGAAGGAGCTTTTTCTTCTAGTGTTTGTTGTAAGAAAGAAAAGTTTGTAACCCTTTCACTAGAATTTCCCTCTAATATTCTAATATATAAAAATAGAAAAATTCATTAACCTTGTTGAATTAACTCCTCAATTGATGTATTGTTTCGTCGAGATCCGCCCGCAATCACGATGTTATTTTCTTGTTCCTGAATGGGCCTCTTGAATTCTTTTAGGTTTATGCCTCTACTCCAGGTAAAGATAGTTCCGATTGTGATTTGCACATATAGGACAAATGGACCTACTACCATTTCTTTTTGCTACAAATTTTTGTTGAATCAATTTCATGTCTTCGGCCAAATTTTCGACACATTCAGCCTATTTTCCTTAATTAATTAACAGGGATTATTCGTATTTTTTCGTATAGGAAAAAAGAGAATTTCTAATGAGGTATCAATCAATAACCTAGTCAAATAGAAAAACTAGTAATACAAAATTTAGAATTCGAAATAGACACAGCAATCATTGATATATTACTAAATTACTTTTTTATAAACGGAGCCTGGATAATTTGATTGGTCCAACCAAGTCAACCATAAATTATTCTAATTGATAATATTAATCTGGATTCCCCTAAAATAGATCGAATTTCACTTCACGCTCCAAAATATTTCTTGGGCGAATCAGAGGATATCTCGATCGGGGGAGAGAACGGGGAAATCCCGTATGACCCAATATATCTGACAAGTCACACTATATGTCAACCCAAGATGCATCTTCCTCTCCAGGACTTCGAAAAGGTACTTTTGGAACACCAATAGGCATTAAATGAAAAAAATGAAGTAATCTGTTTTACTTTGATGTGAAAACGTAATAGTGGGGGTAGTTTATTGTCTTCATAATAGTGGTCTTTATTTAGTTTACCATATCAAATTTGATCTATAGATTGGAGAAGCTCTTTGATAAAGGAAGTCAGAATGACTCAAGACAAATTCTTATAAATATACCCGTCGAATGATGAACAAGTAGGGATCCATTTGCTCATACAAAATGGTTTAACCACCCATTGCGTATTGATACTTATCGGGTATAGAATAGATCTGCTTCTCTTTGTTCCTATAAACAGAATTGTTCCATTATTAGCAATAGAATAGAACAAATAGTAATCCTTACTTCACGAGAATTGATTGAAAGGGGGGGTCCCTAGCATCATTATTTCCAATGCAATAAAGTTACATAGTATCTATTTTTCTTTCATAAAGGGGTATTTCCATGGGTTTGCCTTGGTATCGTGTTCATACCGTCGTATTGAATGATCCTGGTCGGTTGCTTGCTGTCCATATAATGCATACGGCTCTGGTTGCTGGTTGGGCCGGTTCAATGGCGTTATATGAATTAGCAGTTTTTGATCCTTCTGATCCCGTTCTTGATCCAATGTGGAGACAAGGTATGTTTGTTATACCCTTCATGACACGTTTAGGAATAACTAATTCATGGGGCGGTTGGAGTATTACAGGTGGAACTGTAACAAATCCAGGTATTTGGAGTTACGAAGGAGTGGCCGGGGCACATATTATGTTTTCGGGGTTGTGCTTCTTGGCAGCTATTTGGCATTGGGTATATTGGGATCTAGAAATATTTTCGGATGAACGTACAGGTAAGCCTTCTTTGGATTTGCCCAAGATCTTTGGAATTCATTTATTTCTTTCAGGGGTGGCGTGCTTTGGTTTTGGCGTATTTCATGTAACAGGTTTGTATGGTCCTGGCATATGGGTGTCCGATCCTTATGGATTAACTGGAAAAGTACAATCGGTAAACCCAGCATGGGGCGTGGAAGGTTTTGATCCTTTTGTTCCGGGAGGAATCGCCTCTCATCATATTGCAGCAGGCACTTTGGGCATATTAGCGGGCCTATTCCATCTGAGTGTCCGTCCGCCCCAACGTCTATACAAAGGATTACGTATGGGTAATATTGAAACTGTCCTTTCCAGTAGTATCGCTGCTGTCTTTTTTGCTGCTTTTGTTGTTGCGGGAACTATGTGGTATGGTTCTGCAACTACCCCAATCGAATTATTTGGTCCTACTCGTTATCAATGGGATCAGGGATACTTCCAGCAAGAAATATATCGAAGAGTCAGTGCTGACCTAGCCGAAAATAAAAGTTTAACAGAAGCTTGGTCAAAAATTCCGGAAAAATTAGCGTTTTATGATTACATCGGCAATAATCCGGCAAAAGGAGGATTATTCAGAGCAGGATCGATGGACAGTGGGGATGGAATAGCTGTTGGATGGTTAGGACACCCCGTCTTTAGAGATAAAGAAGGACGTGAACTTTTTGTCCGTCGTATGCCTACCTTTTTTGAAACATTTCCCGTTGTTTTGGTAGATGGAGACGGAATTGTTAGAGCTGACGTTCCTTTTAGAAGGGCAGAATCGAAGTATAGTGTTGAACAAGTAGGTGTAACTGTTGAGTTCTATGGTGGTGAACTTAACGGAGTCAGTTACAGCGATCCCGCTACTGTGAAAAAATATGCGAGACGCGCTCAATTGGGTGAAATTTTTGAATTAGATCGTGCTACTTTAAAATCTGATGGTGTTTTTCGTAGCAGTCCACGAGGTTGGTTTACTTTTGGACATGCATCGTTTGCTCTGCTCTTCTTCTTCGGACACATTTGGCATGGTGCTAGAACTCTGTTTAGAGATGTTTTTGCAGGTATTGACCCAGATTTGGATTCGCAAGTAGAATTTGGAGCATTCCAAAAACTAGGAGATCCGACTACAAGAAAACAAGCCGTCTAATACAACATTGTTGGGATATCTTTTGCTTCTTTATTTATTTTACCTAGGGTATTAGAAAAATCCTAATTTGAATCATTACCATTTCTTTGACTCTTGTTTTTTTTATCCGGTAGATGGTTCAAAATAAACAGGTATGAAAGTTATAATTGTAAACCACGATCGAACCTATGGAAGCATTGGTTTATACATTCCTCTTAGTCTCGACTCTCGGGATAATTTTTTTCGCTATCTTTTTTAGAGAACCGCCGAAAATTCAAACTAAAAAATGATTTTTGATTCTCTCAATTGAAGTAATGAGCCTCCCAAACTATGGAGGCTCATTACTTCAATTAGTCTCCGTGTTCCTCGAATGGATCTCGTAGTTGTTGAGCGGGTTGCCCAAAAGCGGTATATAAGGCGTACCCAGTAAAACTTACAAGTAAACCAGATACAGAGATGGCGACTAGGGTTGCTGTTTCCATTATTATAGAATTTCAAGATCACAATGAATCTATGATAAGATTGTTTATTTACAACAGAATAGTATACAAAGTCAACAGATCTCAATTACTATAATACGATTTATGGCTACACAAACCGTTGAGGAGAGCTCAAAAGCACGTCCAAAACAAACAGGTCTAGGGGGGTTGTTGAAACCGTTGAATTCGGAATATGGTAAAGTAGCTCCTGGATGGGGAACTACTCCTTTGATGGGTGTCGCAATGGCTCTTTTTGCAATATTCTTATCTATTATTTTGGAGATTTATAATTCTTCCGTTTTACTGGACGGAATTTCAATGAACTAGATCCACAAGAATCTCGGCTTTATCAATATAAAGTGACTAATTTAGGGCTCAGATTTCTACCCCATTATGGTAGTTCGACCGCGAAATTTTTTTGTTTCTGTATTTCCGGAATATGAGTGTGTGACTTGTTAGAATTGATCCTAGTGCTAGTACAGAGAACCGATCTGTCATCTTGATAAAGATAGGTTTTTACCTCGTCGGATACTTATTCCACTAGTATTTGAAACACGAAATATATGAAATAACTCATGAAATAGTGGAACTATGATTTATATTGAATAGTTAGACCCCATGACCGGCCCCCAAACCATTTTCAAAGAATAAGAAGCTAGCAAATTCGAAATGAAAAGATTTTTCTTTTTTCAACTCCTGTTTATGCTTATTTTAAGCACAAGGAC